ACCAAAAATATACGATCCTTTCTTAAATGGACCCTATCGTGGACGAATCAAAAAATTGTTTTCACTATCAATTAAAAATGAAATTTCTAGAAAAAATTATATGGAAAGGTTTTTGATAAATAAGATTCATAGTATCCTTCTTATTATTAATCGCCTAGAATTTGAACAAAAACTAAATCTATTTGATAGAAAAACATATGTAAAGCAAATGGATTATTTATTGAACTTAATCAATGAATTTGCTGTAAAATCAACATCAAGTTTAAATTTTAAAAGACCTTTTTTAGTTCCTGAACACGAACAAGTAAGAATTGATTCAGAAGATAGAATCAAAATTTTCAAATTTTTATTTGATGCAGATATAACTCTTCCAAATGAGAAAACGATAAAAAAAAAATCTATTGCACTAAAAGAAATCCATAAAAAAGTCCCTCGATGGTCATACAAATTAATTAACGATTTGGAACAACAGGAGGGAGAAAACCCGGAAAGTGGAGTAGAAAATCATCAGATTCGCTCAAGAAAAGCAAAACGTGTAGTTATTTTTACTGATAACCAACAGAATACTGATACTTATAGTAATACCCAAGAAACTAATAATACTGATCAACCAGACGAAGTAGCTTTGATACGTTATTCACAACAATCGGATTTTCGTCGAGACCTAATCAAAGGCTCTGTGCGTGCTCAAAGACGTAAAATAGTTACTTGGAAATTCTTTGAGGCAGATGTGCATTCCCCCCTCTTTTTGGACCGAATAGATAAATCCCCCATTTTTTCTTTTGATATTTCCGAACGTATAAACCTAATTTTGAGAAATGGTATGTGGACAAACACAGAACTCAAAATTTCGGATTCTAAAGAGAAAACTACAGAAGAAAGTGAGAAAAAAAGAGAAGAGTATAAAAAAGAGGAAGCCAAAAGAAAGGAAAAGGTACGTATAGAAATAGCGGAAGCCTGGGATAGTATTTTACTTGCTCAAGTAATAAGAGGTTTTTTGTTAGTAACCCAATCGATTCTTAGAAAATATATTATATTGCCTTCATTGATAATAGTTAAAAACACCGCCCGTATGCTATTGTTTCAATTTCCCGAATGGTCCGAGGATTTTAAAGATTGGAATCGAGAAATGTATGTTAAATGCACCTATAACGGTGTTCAATTATCAGAAAAAGAATTTCCAAAAAACTGGTTAACAGACGGTATTCAGATTAAAATCCTATTTCCTTTTCGTCTGAAACCTTGGCATAGATCTAACCCACGAGCCCCTTATAATGATCCAATGAAAAATAAAGATTCAAAAAATGATTCTTGTTTTTTAACAATTTTTGGAATGGAAGCGGAATTCCCTTTTGATTCTCCCAGAAAACAACATTCATTTTTTGAACCCATTTTTAAAGAACTCAAAAGAAAAATTAGAAAATTGAAAAATAAATTCTTTCGAATTCTAAAAATTTTTAAAGAAAAAACAAAATTGTTTCTAAATGTTTCAAAAGAAATAAAAAAATGGGTCATTAAAAGGATTCTATTTTTAAAAGAAATAAAAAAAGAACTCTCAAAAATAAATAAAATTCTATTATTATTATTTGGATTGAGAAAAAGAAAAGTATATGAATTGAGTAAAACTAAAAAAGATTTGATAATAAGTAATCTGATGATTCATGAATCGTCCGTTGAAACTATACCATCGTCCATTGAAACTATACCTCAGAATTGGACAAATTATTCGTTGACAGAAAAAAAAATGCAGGATCTAACGGATAGAACAAACACGATCATAAATCAAATAGAAAAAATTACAAATGAAAAAAAGGGCGGATTTCTAATTCCGGATCGAAATATTCATTCTAACAAAAACAAAATAAGTGATGATGATAAAAGGTTGGAATCACAAAAAAATATTTGGCAGATAGTAAAAAGAAAAAATGCTCGACTAATACGCAAATCACATTTTTTTATAAAATTTTTCAGTGAAAGGATATACACAAATATCTTTCTGTGGATCATTCATAGTCCTAGGATCAATACACAACCATTTCTTGAATCAATAAAAAAAATTATTAATAAATACATTACCAATAATGAAACAAATCAAGAAAAAATGGATAAAACAAATCAAAGTTTAATTCACTTTATTTCGACTATAAAAAAGGCAGTATATAATACGAATATTAGTAATAAGAATTCAAATACTTTTTGTGACTTATCCTACTTTTCACAAGCCTATGTATTTTACAAACTTTCACAAACCCAATTTCTTAATTTCGATTTTTATAAGTTAAAATCTGTCTTTCAATATAATGGAGCAGCCCCATTTATTAAGAATGGAATAAGGGGTTATTTTGTTGGAACACAAGAACTTTTTCTTTCTCAATTAAGACATAAGAATCGTCAGAATTCTGGAATAAGTCAATGGATAAATTGGTTAAGGAATCATTATCAATATGATATATCTCACATTAGGTGGTCTAGACTAGTACCACAAAAATGGCGAAATAGATTCAATCACCACTGGATGAATCAAAATAAGGATTTAGGCAACTCATCTAAAAAAATGAAATTTAGTCACTACGAAAAACGAAAAATTTTTGAAATGGCTTCATTACTGGATGAAAAAGAGAATTTTAAAAAACAATATAGATATGATCGGTTAGCATATAAATCTATTAATTCTGAAGATACGAAGTACTCTTCAATTTATGAATTCTCATTACACGTAAAAAATAACCAAGAAGTTTTTTCGAATTCCAACACAAATAAACGAAAATCTTTTTATATGATGGAAGGTATTCCTATTATCCCTATCAATAATGATCGAGTACAAGATGGTATTAGAGATATGGAGAAAAATCTGGATAGAAAATATTTTGATTGGAGAATTATCCATTTTTGTCTTAGAAACAAAATAGATATCGAAGCTTGGATCAATATTGATACTGACCCAAGCAGTAATAAAAAATCTACTAAGGCTAAATTTAATAATTATCAAATAATTGAGAAAATAAAAAAGCAAAATTTTTTTTATCTCACGATTCATCAAGATCAAGAAATTAATTTATCCAATCAAAAAAGTTTTTTGGATTGGATGGGAATGAATGAAGAAATATTAAATCACCCCATATCAAATCTTGAACGTTGGTTCTTCCCAGAATTTTTTATATTTTATAATTTGTATAAAACTAAACCGTGGGTTATACCAAAAAAATTACTTCTTTTAGATTCTAATATAAATGAAAACGCTACTGATATTGAAAACAAAAGTATTGCTGGAAATAAAAAAAAAGATACTTTTATATCAATACCCTCCAATGAAAAAAAATCTCTTGAATTAAAAAAACGAAATAAAGAGCAAAAAGAATCCGTGTACCAAGCAAACCTTGAATCTACTCTTTCAAACCAAGAAAAAGATGTTGAAGAAGATTATACGGACTCGGACATGAAAAAACATAATAATAAAAAGCAATACAAGAACAATACAAAAACAAAAGCGGAGTTTGATTTCTTACTAAAAAGGTATTTTCATTTTCAATTGCGATGGGATGATATTTTAAATAAAAAAATAATCAATAACATCAAAGTATATTGTCTCCTGCTTAGACTGATAAATCCACGAGAAATAACTATATCCTCTATTCAAAGGGGAGAAATGAGTCTTGATATTCTGATGATTCAAAAAAATTTAACTCTTACGGAATTCATCAAAAGAGGAATTTTGATTATTGAACCAATTCGTCTATCTATAAAAAATGATGGGCAATTTATTATGTATCAAACCATTGGTATTTCATTGGTTCAGCAAAGTAAACACAAAATTAATCAAAAATACCGAGAAAAAACCGATGTTGATAAGAATTCTGATGAAGTCATTACCAAATATAAAAAGATGACTGGAAATAGAGATAAAAATCATTATGATTTGTTTGTTCCTGAAAATCTTTTATCACCGAGACTTCGGAGAGAATTTAGAATTCTAATTTGTTTCAATTTTAGGAATAGAAATGATATCCAAAAAAATTCAGCATTAGGGAATGGGAATAAGGTAACCCATCAGGTTTTGGATAAAAGCAAAGGATATAAAAGGAAACTGATTAAATTAAAGTTATTTCTGTGGCCCAATTATCGATTAGAAGATTTAGCTTGTATGAATCGGTATTGGTTTGATAGCAATAACGGCAGTCGTTTCGGTATGGTAAGGATACACATGTATCCGCGATTGAAAATTCATTAATAGTAAATTTTTGCTATCTTTCTCATATCGCAGCGGGTCTATGACGACAAAAAGGTGCACACATTCATTGTCTTACATTCCATTCTGATACATGATACTAATTCAATGACATATCAATTCGATCTAGAAAAGAAATGAATCAATAAAATCTTCTGATTTTAGGACTACGTTTTTATTTTTTTGGAGTACGGAAAATAATAAGCCTTTTGTATACCTTTTCAAATCGAATTTTGAAATTAAAATCGGATTGATTTAATCAAATTCGAAATTAAAGCGAAATTAAGATTAATTAAAGCGAAATTAAGATTATTGTCTATACCAAACTAAAACAAGCGACATTATTATTACTGATCAATAAAGATATCTATCAATCAAAATATCTTAAAATAAAGAAGGGGTTTTCTTTTATGGTAAAAAATTCATTCATCTCAGTTATTTCACAAGAAGAAAAAGAAGAAAACAGGGGTTCTGTTGAATTTCAAATATTTAGTTTCACCAATAGGATACGAAGACTTACTTCACATTTACAATTACACAAAAAAGACTATTTATCTCAGAGAGGTCTGCGTAAAATTTTGGGAAAACGCCAACGACTGCTATCTTATTTGTCAAAGAAAAATAGAATAGGTTATAAAGAATTAATTACTCGGTTGGATATTCGGGAATCAAAAACTCGTTAATTTGAAGAAGCATTTTGAATTATTTGATTTATTAGATCTTGAATTTGAATGAACTTTTTTTCGTTTTCAGCAATTCATGAAAAAATGAATTAAGGAAAAACCTATGAATATACCAGCTACAAGAAAAGACCTCATGGTAGTCAACATGGGTCCCCAACACCCATCAATGCATGGTGTTCTTCGACTTATCATTACTCTAGATGGTGAAGATGTTATTGACTGTGAACCAATATTGGGTTATTTACACCGAGGGATGGAAAAAATTGCGGAAAACCGAACAATTATACAATATTTGCCTTATGTAACACGTTGGGATTATTTAGCTACTATGTTCACAGAAGCAATAACGGTAAATGGACCGGAACAGCTGGGAAATATTCAAGTACCTAAAAGAGCCAGCTATATCAGAATAATTATGTTGGAGTTGAGTCGTATAGCTTCTCATCTGTTATGGCTTGGCCCTTTTATGGCGGATATTGGTGCGCAGACTCCCTTTTTCTATATTTTCAGAGAAAGAGAATTAGTATATGATCTATTCGAAGCTGCCACCGGTATGAGAATGATGCATAATTATTTTAGGATCGGAGGGGTAGCGGCTGATCTTCCTCATGGCTGGATAGATAAATGTTTGGATTTTTGCGATTATTTTTTAATAAGGGTTGCTGAATATCAACAACTTATTACACGCAATCCTATTTTTTTAGAACGAGTCGAGGGGGTAGGCATTATTGGTCGAGAGGAAGTAATAAATTGGGGTTTATCAGGACCAATGCTGCGAGCGTCCGGAATACAATGGGATCTTCGTAAAGTTGATCAGTATGAGTGTTATGACGAATTTGATTGGGAAGTACAGTGGCAAAAAGAAGGGGATTCATTGGCTCGTTATCTAGTACGAATTGGTGAAATGACGGAATCCATAAAAATTATTCAACAGGCTCTTGAAGGAATTCCGGGGGGACCATATGAGAATTTAGAAATCCGATACTTTGATAGAGAAAGGAATCCAGAATGGAATGATTTTGAATATCGCTTTATTAGTAAAAAACCTTCTCCTACATTTGAATTGCCGAAACAAGAACTTTATGTACGAGTCGAAGCTCCAAAAGGCGAATTGGGGATTTTTCTGATAGGGGACCGGAGTGGTTTTCCTTGGAGATGGAAAATTCGACCGCCGGGTTTTATTAATTTGCAAATTCTTCCTCAGTTAGTTAAAAGAATGAAATTGGCTGATATTATGACAATACTAGGTAGTATAGATATCATTATGGGAGAAGTTGATCGTTGAAATGATAATTGATACACTAGAAATCGATTCTTTTTCTAGACTGGAATTTTTAAAAGGGGTTTATGGAATTATATGGTTACTTATTCCTATTTTGACTCTTGTATTGGGAATTACACTAGGCGTACTGGTAATTGTATGGTTAGAAAGAGAAATATCCGCGGGAATACAACAACGTATTGGACCTGAATACGCCGGCCCTTTGGGAGTTCTTCAAGCTCTAGCAGATGGGACAAAACTTCTTTTCAAAGAAAATCTTTTTCCATCTAGAGGGGATACTCGTTTATTCAGTATCGGTCCATCCATAGCAGTTATATCCATTTTATTAAGCTTTTTAGTAGTTCCATTTGGTTATCGCCTTGTTTTAGCGGATCTCAATATTGGGGTTTTTCTATGGATTGCCATTTCAAGTATTGCTCCCATTGGACTTCTTATGTCAGGATACGGGTCAAATAATAAATATTCCTTTTTAGGTGGTCTACGAGCTGCTGCTCAATCAATTAGTTATGAAATACCATTAACCTTATGTGTGTTATCAATATCTCTACGTGTGATTCGTTGATATATAGACATAAACCTTTCTCGACTCTTCCTTTCTAGGAAAGCGGTGGGATGAGTTGAGTAGAGTTAGATATCTTCATTTTTTTTTTTATTCCTTATTAGGATTGAAGAATTAAATCAAATAGTTATATGAGTGAAAGAAAACAGCTTATATATATTATATAATTTAGAATATATAAATTCGCAGTAAAAATATTGAGTCTCATTTTCCATGTATAAGAGTTAAAGAGTTAAACGGAAATAAACATAATAAATCGTTTACCCCAAGATTGGTTGATTAGTCATCCTGACTTGAAGCGGGCTCAAAAGCTCCACCGTATTGAGTTTTCACTATCATTTGTATGTATTAACTTAACATACGTGTATTATCATAGCGGGGGGTTGAACAAAAACGAGTGGGTGGTTAGAAACACCAAGATATGTAACGGATTTGTAATGGAAATGGAAATTATGTAAATTATCCAAAAGGACATTTTTACATAATATACAAACAACGAATACTAATTGGGGCTTAAAGTTGGTAGAAATTATTAGGCAGTACTCCCCAAGGCACGATTCCAATCCAGAGTATGCTCCTATCCACCGATTAAATACATAACTATTGGGAACGAAAAAATCCTTTATTTTGTAAGCCCTCTTTTTTTAAGAAATAGAAAGAAGAATAGAAACGAAAAAAAAAAAGAGAAAGAAACCCAATTCCAATAAAAAAAAAATATCTTTTTTATCCTTTTCCATATCTATATATATATAGAATATGTATCATAATTCATGAATTAATATGGAACTCTTTTTCGTAAGTAAAAACGACGGGTTAGTTATATTTCTACAAGAAGTATTTTATTGAAGAATTAAATTATTACTCAACAAAGAATAATTGAAATTATTAAAGAAGGTATGAGATCAATTCAAAAGTACTTTGTTTTGTTTTATTATTAAAATAATAATTATATAAAACTAATAATTATAACAGACAGAATTCTATTGGTCTAATTTTGGACCGTCCAATAAAATTTGACCTTATCCATCCTACAAACATATCAAGATAAAATAATACTTACCCGGTCCTTAGATTTATTTATGGCCTTCAAGGAGCCGTATGAGGTGAAAATCTCATGTACGGTTCTGTAATAGCGATGGTAACAGTGATGATATCACCGACTATGATTATCTAACAGTTCAAGTACAATTGATATAGTTGAGGCGCAATCAAAATATGGTTTTGGGGGGTGGAATTTGTGGCGTCAACCTATAGGGTTTATCATTTTTCTCATCTCTTCCCTAGCAGAATGTGAGAGATTACCTTTTGATTTACCAGAAGCAGAAGAAGAATTAGTAGCAGGTTATCAAACCGAATACTCGGGTATCAAATTTGGTTTATTTTATGTTGCTTCTTATCTAAACCTATTAGTTTCTTCATTATTTGTAACAGTTCTTTACTTCGGAGGTTGGAATATCTTTATTCCAGACATATATGTTTCTGAGTTTTTTGAAATAAATAAACTGGGTGGAGTCTTTGGAGCGACGATTGGTATATTAATTACATTAACTAAAACGTATTTGTTCTTATTCATTCCTATCACAACAAGATGGACTTTGCCGAGGCTAAGAATGGACCAACTATTAAATCTTGGATGGAAATTTCTTTTACCGATCTCTCTCGGTAATCTATTATTAACAACTTCTTTCCAACTATTTTCGCTGTAAAGGAATATTCTATATTCACAACTTGTCTCAAACAAGAGAAATAAACACACATAAAATTATTCATATATATATTCACGATATGTTTTCTATGGTAACTGGGTTCATGAATTATGGTCAACAAACAGTACGGGCTGCAAGGTACATTGGTCAAAGTTTCATAATTACTTTATCTCACGCAAATCGTTTACCCGTAACTATTCAATATCCTTATGAAAAATTAATCACCGCGGAGCGTTTCCGTGGTCGAATTCATTTTGAATTTGATAAATGTATTGCTTGTGAAGTATGTGTTCGGGTATGTCCTATAGATCTACCCGTTGTTGATTGGAAATTGGAAACAGATATTCGAAAGAAACGATTACTTAATTACAGTATTGATTTCGGAATCTGTATATTTTGTGGTAATTGTGTTGAGTATTGTCCAACAAATTGTTTATCAATGACTGAAGAATATGAACTTTCTACTTATGATCGTCACGAATTAAATTATAATCAAATTGCTTTAGGTCGTTTACCAATGTCAGTAATTGACGATTATACAATTCGAACAATTTTTAATTCGACTCAAATAAAAAATAAGTAAACCTCTTGATTCCCGAATAATTTTCAATTCCTTTAACAATACTAAGGTTCGGTTTTGATCTAATTTAAAGAAATTCGGGGTTCTTTCATTTTGTTTGGTCAATAACTACAAATTCCACCTATTGATTGGTTGATAAGAATCGAGTCTTAATTTTGATTGAAAATTTATTAATTAATATATCTGTATATATTTCGATATATTTCGAAATACAAAATTTCGGATTAGAACTATTCCTTCAGATTCAGATAAAGAATAAAATTAGCCCAACAATTGTACCTACATTGAGTCACATCTCTTAGGATTTAATTTGGGATTTCTCAAAAATTATAAAAAAAAAACTCTGGTCGGGTCTCAATAAAGTCATGAAAAACATTTAGATTTATTTATCTCTTATTTTACATATAATGGATTTGCCTGGACCAATACATGACTTTCTTTTAATCTTTCTGGGATCGGGTCTTATACTAGGGGGTATAGGTGTGGTATTATTTACCAACCCCATTTATTCTGCCTTTTCGTTGGGACTGGTTCTTGTTTGTATATCCTTATTCTATATTCTTTTAAACTCTTATTTTGTAGCTGCTGCACAATTTCTTATTTACGTGGGAGCTATAAATGTTTTAATTGTATTTGCTGTGATGTTTATGAATGGTTCAGAATATTACAAAGATTTTAATCTTTGGACTGTGGGGGCTGGGATTACTTTGCCTGTTTGTACAAGTATTTTTGTTTTACTAATGATTACTATTACGGATACGTCATGGTACGGGATTATTTGGACTACAAGATCAAACCAGATTATAGAGCAAGATTTGATAAGTAATAGTCAACAAATTGGAATTCATTTATCAACAGATTTTTTTCTTCCATTTGAATTCATTTCGATAATTCTTTTAGTCGCTTTAATCGGCGCAATTGCCGTAGCGCGCCAGTAATAAATCTCTAGAATTAGCAACAGTAATCAAAATTAAACTCTGTTCTGTGTTATTACATTTTTTTATCTTCCATTTTTAAATTGGTTATGTCTAAAAGTCAAAATAAAAATTATTTTATCTAATCTATTATATTACTAATACAACATATTCCTTTGTTCCGCACTTTATATTCTAGTCAATTGAATCTGTTGAATTGTTGTTCAGTTCATATTGAAATGAATCAAAATTGATCAGGAGTTAGTCAATGATGCTCGAGCATGTACTTGTTTTGAGTGCCTACTTATTTTCTATCGGTATCTATGGCTTGATCACTAGCCGAAATATGGTTAGAGCCCTTATGTGTCTTGAACTTATACTAAATGCAGTTAATATTAATTTCGTAACATTTTCTGATTTTTTTGATAGCCGGCAATTAAAAGGAAATATTTTCTCAATTTTTGTTATAGCTATTGCCGCCGCTGAAGCAGCTATTGGACTGGCTATTGTTTCGTCAATTTATCGTAACAGAAAATCAACTCGTATCAATCAATCGAATTTGTTGAATAAGTAGTATTAATCATAGAAATTACAATATTTATAAATTCGAATTAACATGACCATACATTAAATTTAATTCATATTTTTTTTTCGAAAATTTAAGAAATCAAAGTATCTTGGCTCTATCGCACGGGTCGATCCAGAAGTAAATTGCTTCAAAATTTCTGGTAAATTATTGATTCATCTGGTGTCTAAATATATGATTCATTTACAAGTTTACTAGATCGAAAATTTCTGACGTTTAAAAATTTATAGATCCAATGTCACATTCAGTAAAGATTTATGATACGTGTATAGGGTGTACTCAATGTGTGCGAGCTTGCCCAACCGATGTATTAGAAATGATACCTTGGGACGGATGTAAAGCTAAGCAAATCGCTTCTGCTCCAAGAACAGAGGACTGTGTCGGTTGTAAGAGATGTGAATCCGCCTGTCCAACGGATTTCTTGAGTGTTCGCGTTTATTTATGGCATGAAACAACTCGCAGTATGGGTCTAGCTTATTAATACGTTCCAGAAAACCCTACTCGAATACATTTGATTTTTTTACCTTTATCGACAAAAACCCGCGCTCAAAATATATTTATTTCGAGCACGGGTTTTTCTGGTCCAAGTTTATTTTGTTTTTACTATGAATAATTTTCCTTGGTTAACGCTAGTTGTAGTTTTGCCAATATCCGCGGGTTCCTTAATTTTCTTTCTTCCTCATCGAGGAAATAAGGTAATACGGTGGTATACTTTATGTATATGCATAATAGAACTCCTTCTAACAACCTATGCATTCAGTTATCGTTTCCAATTGGATGATCCGTTAATGCAACTAACGGAGAATTATAAATGGATCAATTTTTTTGATTTTTACTGGAGATTGGGAATAGATGGAATTTCTATAGGACCCATTTTACTGACAGGATTTATTACAACTTTAGCTACTTTAGCGGCTTGGCCCGTTACTCGAGATTCCCGACTATTCCATTTCCTAATGTTAGCAATGTATAGCGGTCAAATAGGACCATTTTCTTCTCAAGACCTTTTACTTTTTTTCATCATGTGGGAGTTAGAATTAATTCCCGTTTATCTACTTCTATCCATGTGGGGGGGAAAGAAACGTTTGTATTCAGCTACAAAATTTATTTTGTACACTGCCGGAGGTTCTGTTTTTTTATTAATAGGAGTTCTGGGTATTGGTTTATACGGCTCCAATGAACCGACATTAAATTTTGAAACATCAGCGAATCAATCATATCCTGTAGCACTGGAAATAATATTCTATATTGGATTTCTTATTGCTTTTGCTGTCAAATCACCGATCATACCCCTACACACATGGTTACCAGACACCCATGGAGAGGCACATTATAGTACTTGTATGCTTTTAGCCGGAATCTTATTAAAAATGGGAGCGTATGGGTTGATTCGAATCAATATGGAATTATTACCCCACGCCCATTCTATATTTTCTCCCTGGTTGATGATAGTCGGCACAATTCAAATTATCTATGCAGCTTTAACATCTCCTGGCCAGCGTAATTTAAAAAAAAGAATAGCCTATTCTTCTGTATCTCATATGGGTTTCATAATTATAGGAATTGGTTCTATAAGCGATACAGGGCTCAACGGGACTATTTTACAAATAATTTCTCACGGATTTATTGGCGCTGCGCTTTTTTTCTTGGCCGGAACGAGTTATGATAGAATACGACTTGTTTATCTCGACGAAATGGGCGGAATGGCTATCTCAATTCCAAAAATATTCACGACTTTCAGTATCTTATCAATGGCTTCGCTTGCATTACCGGGCATGAGCGGTTTTGTTGCCGAATTGATAGTTTTTTTTGGAATACTTACTAGCCAAAAATATCTTTTAATGACAAAAATATTAATTACTTTTGTAATGGCAATTGGAATGATATTAACTCCTATTTATTCATTATCTATGTTACGCCAGATGTTCTATGGATACAAGCTTTTTAATGCCCCAAATTCTTATTTTTTTGATTCTGGACCGCGAGAGTTATTTATTTCAATTTCTATCCTTTTACCTGTAATAGGTATTGGTATTTATCCCGATTTCGTTTTCTCATTATCAGTTGACAAGGCCGAAGCTATTCTATCAAATTTTTTTTATAGATAGTTTTTGTCAATAAATCAAAATTTAAAATCCGATGATTTTAAAAATCGTTCATTGTACAAAAAAAGTCTTTTCTGATTTCTGCTTTTAAGTTAAATAAAAAGGTTGGAATTCTATTATAACCATATAACCAGATATTTTTGACATTTTCGAGAACCATTTGAATCAAGTAATGGAATATGGAATGATTCAAATGGTTCTTGATGGTTTATATAAGGGTTTCATATATATACGTATGCTGCCGTAGGTTTCTGGTTGTTAAGTACTTTATTCAATTCAATTAGATGGTAGTATAAATGAACCATAACTATGCAACCCTATTCCTAATAGATTAACCCCAAAATAGCATATCCAAATTATAAGAAAGCCCATTGAGGCCACAATTGCAGAATTTACAGTTTCGTAATTTTTATTTGTTCGAATATGTAAATAAATCGCAAATACGGTCCAAGTAATAAATGCCCAAGTCTCTTTTGGATCCCAATTCCAATAAGATCCCCACGCTTCATTAGCCCATACTGCTCCCGAAAGAATACCTATGGTTAAAAGTATAAATCCTAAACTAATAATACGATAACTCCAGCGATCCAATTGTTGAATTAATTGATATCTGTAATAATTCTGAGAAGAAATCAAAGAAGTGCTTTGTAACGCATTGTTTCTTTCATTCACGTATTGAATCTCACCAAAGGAAAACGACTGAGTTAATAAATTATTGCTTTTACTAAAAATCCTTATGAATTTTCGAAATGTAATAACTAGAAGAGCTAGTGATAATAATGATCCACACAAAAGAGCTGCATAGCCCAACACCATCATACTTACGTGCATCATTAACCAATGCGATTGGAGAGCCGGTACTAATATTGCGGATTGATGCATTTCATTTAAAAGACCTGAAGTAGTGAAACCCTGGGTAAAAATAACACTTGGCGCCGTTATTGCGCTTAAATGGGTTTGCTGTTTTTTAAAATACGGAATCATATGAATAATGGAAAAACCCCACGATAGAAAAATTAATGATTCATATAAATCGCTTAATGGTAAATGCCCAAAATAAACCCAACGAGTAACTAATAATCCTGTTATGCAGAAAAAAGTAGCGATCATCCCCTTTTCTGATGAATCATATAGTCCTACGATTTCATCGACAAATAAAGTTATCAAATGGATTGTAATTACAATTGAAATGATCGAAAAGGATATATGAGTTAATATATGCTCTAAAGTTGAAAATATCATAAAATTTATTAAAAAGGGGGCCCCCATTATAGGAATTGAAATAGCGAATTGAATTCATTATAGGGCTTACTCTTTTAGAAAAAGCCATGCCGCCACTCGGACTCGAACCGAGATGCTCTAGCACTGCTTCCTAAGAGCAGCGTGTCTACCGATTTCACCATAGCGGCTTATTCGAAATCATAATAACCTGTTTTTATTCAATTGTCGAGATTGAGGGGATTAATTCAATATTTTTTTTAGAAAACATCAAAATTGATGACTAAAAATTTGTTTCAAAATTAGGCATTTAATCTAAACGTTTTCGTTAATAAATTATTCTTATAATCTTATCTTTTGTTTATTATTTATTTTATTTAGAGTATTCCTTTTTTTAACTTAAGTAACAACGGGGTTTTTCGTTTCGTAGTTTATTACTTTATGGTCTCCTTTGACTTCGATCCATGGATCGAACTAAAAAATAAATTGATTATCGAGTCAAGTCGATGGGGAAGGTGAGAATCCCCATCTTGAAAATGATAAAACATACCAAAACAAAAGGTGAAACCTTGTACTTGCGTTTATTCCTTTTTCAAACAAAAATACCGTTTTATATTGTTATTGATCAGGTTAAAACATTAGAGAATGTAAATAATTTTATTTTGAATTTTCTTTTTAATAAAAAGAAAATAGTAATTTAGATTATTATCTATTATTAGATTATTATCTATTATTATTAGATTAATATTATTTATAGTCTTGATAACTTTTAAATTTTAGAAAAAAAACCTTAGAAATACATTCTAACAAAAATTAGACCGATTCACATTATTTAGTCTATTGTTTGATTATTTATTTGTCACACAAAAAAAACTTTTTGAGTTACCGGTAGAAAGCGATTTCGCTAACGAAAAAGCTTTCAATGCTGCCCAATACCCTTTCCTTTTCCAAATATTTTTACGAATACGTTTTTTTGAACTCGAGGTGCGCTTTTTTGGAACTGCCATTTTTAAATTATTTAAATTATAATAGGTTCATCGGTTGGATGTGAAAGACATCTATAAGCATTAGTTAATGATTGGGAATAACCGAACCAAACTGCAATAAATAGGTTTTTTTATGGGAAATAGGTTTTATGAGTCAAGTTATGGGCCCTATGATTCCTATTAACTACTTTTTTGCTGTCATTATTTATCCTTGTTCTATAGGTATAAATAAATTATTGTAATACGTAATAATTAGATCTAAATTGCAATTTTTCGTTTTTATTTTTATCTTCATAAAATTTTATTTAAAAATTTTAATTTCATATTAATAATTCAATTCAATATTAACAATATTAATAATAAATTTAATAATAAACTAATAATAAATTAAAGTACATATTTATTTTTCACTCGTAACTTCTTCATATCATTTGACTAACCCTAATTCTTCATCTTCATTTGAAATATTTGAAGTAGTTTGAAAAGATTACGAAAAATTAAGGCTGGAAAATTCTATTTAAGTTTTATTTTATATATAAAAATTTTTTTATTAATCGACCGCTTTCAAAAGAAAAGAAATAAGAACTGGTGAATCAGAAACAATTAATTAAGATAATTTTTTATTTATTTTTATATGGAATATACATATCAATATTCATGGATCATACCGTTCATTCCACTTCCAGTTCCTATGTTAATAGGAGCAGGGCTTCTACTTTTTCCAACGGCAACTAAAAATCTTCGCCGTATGTGGGCTTTTCCGAGTGTTTTATTATTAAGTATAGTTTTGCTTTTTTCAGCCCATTTCTTTATTCAGCAACTAAATAACAATTCTGTCTATCAATATGTATGGTCTTGGACCATCAATAATGATTTTTCTTTAGAGTTCGGCTCCTTGGTTGATCCACTTACTTCTATTATGTCAATATTAATCACTAGTGTTGGGGTTATTGTTCTTATTTATAGTGACAATTATATGTCTCATGATCGGGGATATGTGAGATTTTTTGCTTATATGAGTTTTTTCAATACTTCAATGTTGGGATTAGTTACTAGTTCTAATTTAATACAAATTTATATTTTTTGGGAATTGGTTGGAATGTGTTCTTATCTATTAATAGGTTTTTGGTTCACCCGACCCAGTGCGGCAAATGCTTGTCAAAAAGCGTTTGTAACTAATCGTGTCGGGGATTTTGGGTTATTATTAGGAATTTTAGGTTTTTATTGGATAACAGGTAGTTTTGAATTTCGAGATTTGTTTGAAATATTCAATAATTTGGTTTATAATAATGAAGTTAATACTTTATTTGTTACTTTCTGTGCCTTCCTTTTATTTGCCGGCGCAGTTGCTAAATCTGCTCAATTTCCCCTTCATGTCTGGTTACCCGATGCCATGGAAGGGCCTACCCCTATTTCGGCTCTTATACATGCTGCTACCATGGTAGCAGCAGGGATTTTTCTTGTAGCTAGGCTTCTTCCTCTTTTCATAGTTATACCTTACATATTAAATATAATATCTTTGATAGGTATAATAACATTATTTTTAGGAGCTACTTTAGCTCTTGCTCAAAAAGATATTAAGAGAGGTTTAGCTTATTCTACAATGTCTCAATTGGGTTATATGATGTTAGCTTTAGGTATGGGTTCTTATCGAGCTGCTTTATTTCATTTGATTACTCATGCTTATTCGAAAGCATTGTTGTTTTTAGGATCTGGATCTATTATTCATTCGATGGAAGCTATTGTTGGATATTCTCCAGATAAAAGTCAGAATATGGTTCTTATGGGTGGTTTAAAAAAACATGTACCAATTACAAAAACGTCTTTTTTATTAGGTACACTTTCTCTTTGTGGTATTCCACCTCTGGCTTGTTTTTGGTCCAAAGATGAAATTCTTAATGATAGTTGGTTGTATTCACCAATTTTTGCAATAATAGCTTATTCTACGGCAGGATTAACCGCTTTTTATATGTTTCGGATCTATTTCCTTACTTTTGAAGGACATTTAAACATTTATTTTCAAAATTACAGTGGCAAAAAAAGCAGCTCATTCTATTCAATGTCTCTATGGGGTAAAGAAGGACCTAAAATTATGAAAAAAAACTTTCGTTTATTCGATTTATTAATGATGAAAAACAACGAAGGGGTTCCTTTTTTAAACACATATCGAATTGATAGTAATGAAAATGTAAGAAGCATGGTGCAGCCTTTTATTAGTATTACTCATTTTAGCACTAAAAAAACTTTCTCATATCCCTATGAGTCGGATAACACTATGCTATTTCCCATGCTTATATTGGTTTTATTTACGTTATTCGTTGGGGCCGTAGGAATTCCTTTCTTCAATCAGGAAGGGGTGGGGTTAGATATATTATCCAAATTATTAACTCCGTCCATAAACCTTTTACATCAAAACCGAACCCATTCTGTCGATTGGTATGAATTTCTTATAAACGCAGTTTTTTCAGTCAGTATAGCTTATTGCGGAATACTTATAGCGTCCTTTTTATATAAGCCTGTTTATTCATCTTTACAAAATTTGAATTTATTTAATTCATTTGTTAAAAGGGTTCCTAATAAAATGCAAGTTTTGGGAGGGAAAATAATAAATGTGATATATGATTGGTCATATAATCGCGGTTACATAGATGTTTTT